GAAGCAGGTCGACGAGCAATGACACGAAATGCACGCCGTGGTGGAAAAATATGGGTCCGTATATTTCCAGACAAACCAGTTACAGTAAGACCGGCCGAAACACGTATGGGTTCGGGGAAAGGATCTCCTGAATATTGGGTAGCTGTTGTTAAACCGGGGCGAATACTATATGAAATAGGTGGAGTAAGCGAAAATATAGCTAGAAGGGCTATTTTAATAGCAGCATCCAAAATGCCGATACGAACTCAATTTATTATTTCGGGATAAAAATGTAGAACCGACAGAAATGAATCTTGGGGATGAAACAAAAACGCAGGTTTCTTTTTTTAGACAAAAAATATTTCTTTTATTTTCTTCATCCTTTGCATTGGAAGAATAGACTAAAAATTTGATATGATTCAACCTCAGACCCATTTAAATGTAGCGGATAACAGCGGGGCTCGAGAATTGATGTGTATTAGAATCCTAGGAGCTAGTAATCGTCGATATGCTCATATTGGTGACGTTATTGTTGCTGTGATCAAAGAAGCAGTACCAAATATGCCCCTAGAAAAATCAGAAGTAGTGAGAGCTGTAATTGTTCGTACCTGTAAAGAACTTAAACGTGACAACGGTATGATAATACGATATGATGACAATGCTGCAGTTGTGATTGATCAAGAAGGAAATCCAAAAGGAACTCGAATTTTTGGTGCAATCCCTCGGGAATTGAGACAATTAAATTTTACTAAAATAGTTTCATTAGCTCCCGAGGTATTATAAAATAAAATGAGATCGTGATATCTTTGGGGTATTTGAAAGAACTAGATTAAGAACTAGATTAATTCGTAGATTGTGTCTCACGCATACACCTTAAAAAATTCCTATTCATAAACCAATAGAAAAAAAAAGAAAAACATGTTGATTATATCCAATTTTCAGGAACCAATAATTATAGTTCATCATGGGTAGAGACACTATTGCTGAGATAATAACCTCTATACGAAATGCTGATATGGATAGAAAAAGAGTTGTTCGCATAGCATCTACTAATATTACCGAAAATATTGTTAAAATACTTTTCCGAGAAGGTTTTATCGAAAACGTCAGAAAACATCGAGAAAAAAACAACTATTTTTTGGTTTTAACCCTTCGACATAGAAGGAATGGGAAAAGACCCTATAGAAATTTTTTCAATTTAAAACGGATCAGTAGACCCGGTCTACGAATCTATTCTAACTCTCACCGAATTCCTAGAATTTTAGGTGGGATGGGGATTGTAATTCTTTCTACTTCTCGAGGTATAATGACAGACCGGGAGGCTCGATTAGAAGGAATCGGCGGAGAAATTTTGTGTTATATATGGTAATCCTTTTAATATCCAAATGGGATCCGAAACCTCTTCCTATTTGTAAAAAAAAAAAGAAAGGGGGTGAGTTGTCTAATATCGTTTCTCCTCCATTAGTTGATACTTCAGGGGGGCTTTACCTGAAATGAAAGAACAAAAATGGATTCATGAAGGTTTAATTACTGAATCGCTTCCCAATGGCATGTTCCGGGTTCGGTTAGATAATGAAGATCTGATTCTAGGTTATGTTTCAGGAAAGATCCGACGTAGTTTTATACGGATACTGCCGGGAGATAAAGTCAAAATTGAAGTAAGTCGTTATGATTCAACCAGAGGACGTATAATTTATCGACTCCGAAACAAGGATTCGAAAGATTAGGGCGTTTTTATTCAATACGATTCGAGATGAAAAATTTCAAGAAACTTATTTTCTACCAAGAAGTAGATTCAGAATCAAGATAAGGAATGACAAATATGAAAATAAGAGCTTCCGTTCGTAAAATTTGTGAAAAATGTCGCCTAATCCGTAGGCGGGGACGCATTATAGTAATTTGTTCCAACCCGAGACATAAACAAAGACAAGGATAATCAGACTCACTAAAAGGCTCAATGTACAAATAAGGAATCTGTTTTGACATGAAATGGATATATCCATATATTTCTGACTCATATTTATGAGATGATACAATATGGCAAAAGCTATACCGAGAACTGGTTCACGTAGGAATGTACGTATTGGTTCACGTAAGAGTGCACGTAGAATACCAAAGGGAGTTATTCATGTTCAAGCAAGTTTCAATAATACCATTGTCACGGTTACAGATGTACGGGGTCGGGTGGTTTCCTGGGCCTCTGCCGGTACTTCTGGATTCAAGGGTACGAGAAGAGGGACACCCTTTGCCGCTCAAACTGCAGCAACAAATGCTATTCGTACAGTAGTAGATCAAGGTATGCAACGAGCAGAAGTCATGATAAAAGGTCCCGGTCTCGGAAGAGACGCAGCATTACGAGCTATTCGTAGAAGTGGTATACTATTAACTTTCGTACGGGATGTAACCCCTATGCCACATAATGGCTGTAGACCTCCGAAAAAAAGACGTGTGTAGAAATGAACAGTGAAGAAATTTCAAGATAAACAAGAGAAATAAATAATTCAATCAAATAAAATAATAT